ATTTTTTATGAATTGATAAAATTCAATTAATTTCAAAATTCATAAGTAATTCGCGAGATCATGCACCCCTTACTTTAATTTTCTTTTTTACTAGTTAAAATAAAAATAATGAAAAAAAAGTGCAGCTGGACCGGCCCAGCCTATTCTTGAAATAAACAACTCGCACACACTCCCTTTCCAAAAAAGATCAATATACAAAATACTACACTTAGATTTATTGGATTTGTTGCTAAAATATCGGTATTAAACCCGAAACTCCCGGCCAGCGGCCATTGGCCCAAGGAAAGGAAAGAATCGGTTAGATTTTTCATACAATCTCCTTTTTTTTACAGATAGATAAAAAAAAACAAGAATAGAGTTTCTTTTTTTGTATCACTTCCTTTATATACTTCTACTTAGTATTCCATTTATATGGATTTCTTATATCTATAGAATTGATTTCGAAATCAATATCGATTTTCTATTTATTATCTTTTATTTTTTATTCTATTTATTTGTTATTTGTATTTGAATTTCCCTCTCTCTTTCTAAATCGATATATAGAAAAAAAAAATAAAGTTTATTTCGAAATGGAGTTTTTCAATTCAAAATTCCTAATCCTAATGAAAATAATACTTATTAGAATTTTAGAATTAGCGATCAAATTTCAAGTTTCATATCAATTTCGTAATATTTCGTTGGTTGTAAGACTCCTTAAGTTTCAATTTCTAAGAACGGGAAGGAAGAAAGTGGATCGGTATGCTAATTACTCATCCTTAAATCTTTCCTTCCCGGGCAGGGATTAGTGGCTCACATTGTAAATTGTAGGAGTGAATTATTGATATAATTCCAAAAAGCAAGGAGCAAGTATAAGGTCCTGAATAAAATAAATTCAGAAAAAAAAAAAAAGAAGTCAAAATCTTATATATATATGTGATTGTTTAAGTGTTTAAGACAAGATTAAACAAAGGGATTCGCAAATAAAAGCGCTAAAGCGACAACCAATCCATAAATTGTTAATGCTTCCATAAAAGCCAGACTAAGCAATAAAGTACCTCGTATTTTTCCCTCCGCCTCGGGCTGTCTTGCGATCCCCTCTACAGCTTGGCCCGCAGCAGTCCCTTGGCCAACCCCAGGTCCAATAGAAGCAAGTCCGACAGCTAACCCAGCAGCAATAACGGAAGCGGCAGAAATCAGTGGATTCATGATAAGTTAAGTTCCTCACAAAAAAAAAAAATGGTTAATGATACAATCATTCAATGAATTATAGATGAATTATTTCATCACTCAGTTTCATCCAAACAGAGTAACTAAAAACTCCAAATTGAAGTAATAGAATAATATTATTGAATCATCAGAACCGCTTCTCTATCGCTTTTTGAAGTTGGATTCTTAAAAATCCAAAAGTCTATTGGAATCCCTATTTCAATTCATAGTATTAGGGTATTAGATATTTTTTAGGTCATATATAACTATTCAATATCTAATATCCCATATACATGTGTTTCTTCCAGAATGTAAACCAACTTATTTGGATCGTAGATCCATTAGAATTCTTTTTGAACGGGAAAGACTCCCTAGCTGAATTCGATAATAGTTGGATTCTAGGCATTCAAGATACACAATTTTGAACTGGCTAATTTCTTTTTTTGAATCGCGTTTTTTAATTCTTCTCTTTCTTTATGATTATTCCGCATGGATCGAATTTACATAGAAAAATTGGTTAAGGCGAATCATTTCATAGAAATTTTCATTAGCATTTTATTCTATTTTCTTTCTTAAATTTTTTATTCTTCTTGTTTATTATTGTTTATTAAATTGTTTTTTATTAAATATTTGATAAAAAACAATTTAATTTATAGAAAATAAAATAATACAAACAGGACATTCATTTTTAGAAACCGATCCTTTCGATCTCTTTCGTTTTTTTTAGAATCCCCCCTAAATATTTTAGGGGAATCTTTTTTCCTATTACGGTATATTATAACTGCCTTCCTTTATTAGTTATCTATTGGGATGTTCCCAAAATAGATTATCTTGAGTTCCGCTATTATTTTGGTCTAAATTCAAAAAACAACTATTTGGAAGTGAAGTCAATGATGACCCTCCATGGATTCTCCTATATAAGCGGCGGCTAAAGTTGCAAAAATAAGAGCTTGAATACCACTTGTAAATAATCCAAGGAACATGACAGGTATAGGAATTACTGAAGGTACTAAAGAAACAAGAACAACAACTACTAATTCATCGGCTAAGATATTTCCGAAAAGTCGAAAACTAAGTGATAAAGGTTTTGTAAAATCTTCCAAGATGTTAATGGGTAAAAGGATTGGAGTAGGTTGAATGTATTTACTGAAATAACCCAATCCTTTTTTGCTAAGACCCGCATAGAAATAGGCTACTGAGGTGAGTAAAGCTAAAGCAACAGTAGTATTTATATCATTCGTGGGTGCGGCTAACTCTCCATGGGGTAACTGTATGATTTTCCATGGTAAAAGAGCCCCTGACCAATTACAAACAAAAATAAATAGGAACATAGTTCCTATAAAAGGAACCCATGGACCATATTCTTCTCCAATCTGGGTTTTGCTCACGTCTCGAATGAATTCAAGGACATATTCGAAGAAATTCTGCCCGTCATTCGGAATGGTTTGTGGATTTCGAACAGCTATACTGGCTGAAACTAATAAGATAGCAATTACAACCCAAGAAGTAATAAGTACTTGGCCATGGACTTGAAAACCTCCTATTTGCCAATAGAAATGTTGGCCTACTTCTACACCCGATATTTCGTATAACACTTTGAGTGTGTTGGTGGAACATGATAGAACATTCATATTACCCTCTGACAGAAATTGAAATTTCAGGAAATTATTTTAATTCAACCATCTCTTTTTCGACTTGCTTATTTGAATTTTTTGATACGAACTAATAAGATAATATCCCCACTCATTTTTATCTCATTTATATAATCAAATTCAAGAATAGTAAATGATTCCATAAATTTCTGGAGTTCAAAAAAAATTTCTATCTTATTATTAATTACGTATTTCGTATATAGCTAGAACGACCCTCACAAATTGCGAATACTAATTTGTTAAGAATTAATCGGATTGAAGCTATAGCGTCATCATTTGCTGGAATTGAAATATCTGCAAGGTCGGGATCACAATTTGTATCGATTAAGCAAATTGTTGGAATTCCCAAAGTGATACATTCTCGAAGAGCTCTATATTCTTCTTGCTGATCAACGATAATTACAATATCGGGTAACCCCGTCATATATTTAATCCCGCCCAGATATGTTTGCAAGTGGGATAATTGTCTCTTGAACATAGCTGCGTCTCTTTTTTTTGGAAGACAGTAGAATTTCCCCGTCTTTTGTTCGATTCTCAAGTCCCTGAACTTATGAAGTCTAGTTTCTGTAGTGGACCAATTGGTTAACATCCCACCGAGCCATTTTTTATTAACATAATGACACCGAGCCCTTATTGCAGCCCGCGCTACTGAATCGGCTGCTTTAGTTTTTGTACCAACAATTAAAAACTCTTTTCCCTTACTTGCTGCATCAAAAACTAAATCACAAGCTTCTGATAAAAAACGAGCAGTTTTAGTAAGATTTGTGATATGAATACCTTTACGCTTGGTAGAAATAGAAGGCGACATCCTCGGATTCCATTTCCTAGTACCATGACCAAAATGAACTCCTGCTTCCATCATCTCTTCCAAATTTATGTTCCAATATCTTCTTGTCATTTCTTCCCACACCTCCTCTTTCTTTTTTGTTTAAAAAAAGTGACGAGGTTGTCTTGAACTAAATAATTGTTCCGACGGAACCTTTTCTTCTACCGTGGATTGGACGTATCGATGTCAATACACAATCCAAACCGCTAACCTCTATTCATTATTATCTGAATTTCCATTCCCCCCTCAATGGCCATATAGAAAGAGTTTTTCAAATGGAAATTGAATTCAAAAACGAAAGAAAGTAAGTATGAATACACTTTTTTTAGGAATCATTAAATGATATATGATCTAAATGATTCCTCAGGTGTATCATGGAAATTCTTTTGAACGGCAAGAATCAAATAAGCCTGAGTGGTGGAACAAAATATCTCGTATTTCCCCCTCGAAAAAACTCTTCTTTTTACTTTTCAAAGGAATGCTCTTATTCTTATGTTGCCGCAGTAATCTTTTAAATCCGGTCCCAACGGGGATCATCCCGCCTATAACAACGTTCTCTTTTAGGCCTTTCAACCAATCGATACGACCACGAAGAGCTGCTTTGGCTAAAACTCGAGCAGTTTCTTGAAAACTCGCTTCCGATATGAAACTTTGAGTATTCAAAGATCCTCTTGTTATTCCCAATAGGATAGCGCGATAACAGATCGATTCTTCGAAAGCGCGCCCTGTTCGTTCCGCTCGCAACAATCCAACCAGTTCTCCAGGTAAAAAAACATTAGACATTCCATCCTCGGAAACCAACACTTTTGATGTTATTTGGCGTACAATAATCTCTATGTGCCTATTATGAATTTGCACCCCTTGGGATCGATAAACCTTTTGTATCTTATTAACCAACGATATACGACTTTGCACTATAGTCAGCTCAGTCCCAATCAAGAATCCCCAAGGAATTCCAAGCATTTTTTTTATATGCTCGTTCCAACCCTCAATTCTTTTTTCTAGGTTCATTGATATTGAATCAATTGAACGCACTTCTAAGACCTGTTCCACTTTTGGAAGACCTTGCGTTATATCACCGGATCTCGATTTTTCATATATAAATGTAACTAACGTATCTCCTTCGTAAAAGATTTCTCCATAATGCCCATGAACAGTTGCTCCCGGAGTGGCCAAATAAGGTTTAGCCGATCTTATTACTACAGAGTCAACTTGAACAAGAAAAACTTGACCCGATTTTAAGGGGGGTCCTTTTTTGGCTATATATCCATTTTGACAAATAAACTGACCGAGACTAATTATTGTGGGTCTTTCTTCCCAATAATTAGGACAATAACTTTGATGGAGAAAATACCAATTCAAATTGAATAAATTGAAAACGATCTTACTGTACGGATCACGATTTGAAATTATCCCATTTTCATCCATTAAATAATATTTAAGCACTTGAAAAGTTCGTTTTAAATTTTCAAGTTGAAGATATTTAGTTATCAAGATCGGATTATGCGTTAGTAAATAATAAAAGGAATCAAAATTCAAAAAATTAAGGACCGTTCCTAACGGTCCGATCGAATTCCTAATTTGAATTATAGAATCTGTTGAAATGAATTCTTTTTTCACATTGGGATATTTTATATCGTTCAATAGGTCCATTCGGAAACAATTAGATGATAATAAAATTATCAAGGAAGGATATTCCTTATTGTTATTTAACAATGTGCGAATAGTTCCGTGATTTTGGTGGTTAAGTGATTGTTTCATTTTTCTCTTTGAATAAATGGAATAAAAAGGATTGCTGTTGGTATGATCTGATACATTATCGGAAATGAATCCTGAACCATTCCTTTTTCTGCGATACGAAATAGCGGATTTTACTAAGTCGATTCTTAAGAAAGCTCGAACCAAACCATTTGTACTTACTTCAATAAAAGAAGTACGGGCCTCCTCGATAGAAGAACTTTTTATGTCTTGGTTCCAATTCAAAATGAAACAAGTCCGAATTAATTGAATACTTGTATCAGAAATTCCTTGAATGGGTTTGGCATTTCCATAAACAATATAATTGACAACTCTAAGTTGCATATTATCCTTTTCTTGTAAAAAGTCCGGAGGGAAGAGTGTTGGTAAATTTAGACTATCTGATATCTCATATGTCACTACGGGGCGAACTAAAACAAAATACTTTTTCTTAATAGATGTGATTCGTTGGACATAGATCCAATTTTTGCATTTTTTGCAGTCCTTAAAATCGATGTTTCCTTTTCCTGGAGGTATCAAGATCCCACTGTGTCGGGATATCTTATCGGTCTCCCCAGGAAAATGAATATCTCCTGAAAATATTTTTAGTTCAATTCTCTTTTTTTTTCTCTCCATTCGGACCAATCCGCCCACGTAGCTTCTTGTATTTATATTGAAAACAATTCGTGTATCTATTCCAATGAGACTATTATTTCGTATCATTATCAAAGAAGATTCAGGTAAAATATGCACTTCTTCGGGAATGAAAAAAAATAGATCTAGTTTCATTTGGTATTTTGACTTCAATTCTTTTATTGGTCGAGACTCAATAAAATCCTCTTTTTTAACGATTGAATGCACGCCTAGAGTACCATATTTAGTAATTCCCGAACTCTTTCTTCTGTATCGAGGATCGTCGAAATAAGCAAAAATACTATTATTTCTACGGAAAATACCATTTATTGGTAGTTCAATCGAGATACCTGAATGAGGCATTAACTCTTTCTTTCGTTCTTGAATCGATTGGATTGGAACGAGAAATCTATTTCCTCGCCTTTTTACCAATAAATGAGAATTCCCGTGTAAAATCGCCGTGTATATGAGATTCCAATGGACAGGTTCTGAATAATTAGGAATCTTGTCTTTTTTTTTTTTACCAGAAAAATATGAACGAAGTAATTTATATCTTAGTGGATCATTATTCACTGAGAGAGTCGAAATTGACCCTCGTTCTACAGAAAGGGAAGAAATATTCATTTGATCTTGATCCGTGTGCAGTGAAAAGGGAACTGCACTGGATCTCCATGAACCTCCTGATAATATCCATAAATGACTTGTTTTTGGTAAAAGATGAATTTTACTATATGTAAATTTAGATGCGTGGTACACATCATTACTCCAGTGCATTTCTCCCTCTGAGTCAGAATAAATATGTTTTCGAACTCTCTCTTTCAAATTCAAAGTGTATGGTACCTCGCGAATCTCAGCAATTACTTGTTCTGCTTCTACATATTGATTATTTTGAACCAAAAGAAAACTTTTAGGTGGAATAGTTACATTATGTAGAATATCCTCACTCTCAATAGTGACATATAAGGCTATAGAACATATAAAAGCAGGATGCCCGTGACGCGTACGCGTGGGATGAACTAAATCTTCATTAAATTGGATTTTTCCATTCGACGGGGCTCGTACATGTTCTGCAGTACCACCCGTGAAGACTCCTCCAGTATGAAAAGTTCTTAATGTTAGTTGAGTCCCCGGTTCTCCAATGGATTGACCCGCAATAATACCTACAGCTTCTCCCAACTCGACCAGGTCGCCATGAGTGGGACTCCTACCGTAACATAATCGACAGATCCAAGATGTACTCCTACAAGTAAAGGGGGTTCGAATAAATATTGGTTGTGTTTGAAAGGTTATGAATCGATTGACAAGCCCAAATCCAATATCTTGATTTCGGATGGCGATGCACCGTGAGCCCATATATATATCCTCTGCTAATACACGACCACCTAATGTTTGAATAAAAATTCTTTCGGGCTCGGGCATCATCCCATTTCGAGGACTTACGGCAACCCCTCGGTCGGTTCCACAATCTGTTCTACGTACAACAATGTGTTGAACTACTTCAACAAGTCGGCGCGTAAGATATCCCGCATCTGAGGTTCGTACAGCAGTATCCACAACCCCTTTTCGGGCTCCGTAGCAAGAAATGATATATTCTGTTAAAGACAGCCCTTCGCGTAAATTACTTTGAATAGGTAAATCAATCATTTGTCCTTGAGGATCCGACATTAATCCTCTCATACCTACTAATTGGTGGACTTGAGATGCATTTCCTCTAGCTCCCGAAAAAGACATTATATGGACTGGATTAAGTGAATCTGTCATCCTAAAATTCGGATTCATTTCTTGTCGCAAATATTCACTTGTAGCATACCATACCTCAATAGATTGGCGTAATTTTTCTACTGCGTGCACATTCCCATAATGATGGTGTTGTTCTAAAATGAAACTATGTTCTTCAGCATCTTGTACTAACCATCCCTTAGCAGGGATCGTTAAAAGATCATCAATACCTAATGAAATGGATGTAGCAGTGGCTTGCTGGAAACCCAGAGTTTTTACTTGATCCAGAATGTGTGATGTATATGCCATTCCGAAGTGATCTATTAATCTGCTAATAAGTTTTTGAATGGCGGTTCCATCTATTACTTTATTGTGAAAGACTAGATTGGCTCGTTCTGCCATAAGTACCTCCATATTCTGCTGATTGGGATTCGACAATGAGTTTGAGTCAATGATTTGAAAACTTCCCTTTCTCAATATTAATCCGGATAGAAATTCAGAGGAAGTAGAGTCCGAGTAGAAACAGAGAGATCAAAATTCACGCCAGTGTCACAAAATCACTTAATTGAGATGCCATATGATTAGTGACCATACGAGCAGGCTCGACAAAACCCTTGTAGAGCTTCTTCAATTTCTCGAAAAAGAGAAATATGACCAATAGTTGTTCGAATGTATATACAAAGAATTTCTTTTTTTACACTTTTTACTAAAAAAGAGTGTTCATAAATCTCCTGACAAGTACCCCCAGATTCATAGTGAATCTCGCTGGGAACTTCTCTTGAAGCAATAATGCGTTGATCGAGCCGCCAGCGGAGCCAAAAAGGACTATCTAAATTGAGTCTTTTCTGTCGATAAGCTCCAATTGCATCATAGGAATTACAAAAAAAGGGTTCTTTTTGTTTCTTAGACTGATGATTATTATCATCAATTCTTTCATTTTTATACTTTCTTCGATTCCATGGATTATACCTATTTCTACAAATACCTCGGCGGTTCCCAATGGTTAATACATATAGACCAATAAGCATATCTTGGGTTGGTACGGAAATAGAATCCCCAATAGCTGGAGACAAGAGATTCATATGCGAAAACATAAGTAAACGGGCCTCTGCTTGAGCCTCCAAAGATAACGGTACATGAACAGCCATTTGATCCCCATCAAAGTCTGCATTGAATCCCTTACGAACTAATGGATGTAAACAAATAGCACGTCCTTCGACTAAAATGGGTTGAAATGCCTGTATGCCTAATCTATGCAAAGTGGGCGCTCTATTCAGCAATACGGGATGCCCCTGCATAACTTCCTGCAATATTTCCCATACAATTGTATCTTTTTCCCGAATTTGACTCTTAGCAACTCCTATGTTCGAAGCAAGATGTTGTCTAATTAATCCCCGAATTACAAATGTCTGGAAAAGTTCTATTGCTATTTCCCGAGGCAATCCACATCGATGTAGTGGAAGTGAGGGTCCTACAACAATCACAGAACGACCCGAATAATCAACCCGTTTGCCAAGCATAGTCTCACGAAATCTTCCCTCTTTTCCTTCAATTACATCAGAAAACGACTTGTAAATCTTATTATGACCATCCCTGATTGGCTGTCCGCGAATCCCATTATCAAGAAGCGTATCTACCGCTTCTTGTACCAATTTCTCTTGACACATTACTAATTCCCCCGGTGTAGATCTATTTGTTGTTAATAGATCGGTAAGCGTATTGTTTCGATAGATGACTCTTCTATAGAGTTCATTAATATCCGAGCTCATTAGCTTACCCCCATCTATCTGAATGATGGGTCGTAATTCAGGAGGAAGAACTGGTAGTAAACATAAAACCATCCATTCGGGTTCGATATTTGTTCGAATAAAGTGTTTAGCTAATTCTATGCGTCTAACCAAAAAATCCCTTCTTCTTCCAATTTTGCGATCTTCCCATTCATTACCCGTGGTTCTTTCTTCGCCCAATTCCTTCCATTCTACTAATGAATAATCTATAATACTTCGCAAATCTATATCGGCTAATTGTTCTCGTATCGCACCTGCGCCAGTACAAATTTCTCGATTTCGAAATATATCGAAGTCCTGAGTAGTAAAAAAAACTGGGATGCTGTATTTCCAGGATTGTATTTCATATTCGAATAACCCTCGTAATCGTAAGAAAGTAGGTTTTTTAGCTATAGGCCTAGCAAAAGAAAAATGGGGATAGGATTCTCCCCCCTTTAAAATCGGACGTGAAAGTTTCTTTT